ACTTAGCCAAAATCAAGGAACTATTCGCACGTTGTTAAATTCCAATAAGGAATGCCCCTCTTTGATCATTTTGTCATCATCTAATTGTTTTCGAATGTGTCCATTCAACAATGTCAAATGTCACAGTGTGATAAAAAAATCAATTAAAAAAAATCCGATAATAAAAATTAAGAATTCGATTGGCCCTTTAGGAACAGGCCTTCAAATTTTGAATTTTTATTCATTTTACTATTTAATAACTCATAATCCGATCTTGATAACTAAATATTTGCAACTTGAAAATTTAAAACGGACTTTTCAAATAATTAAATATTATTTAATGGATGAAAATGAGGGGGTTTATAATCCCGATCCAGGCAGTAACATCTTTTTGAATTCATTCAATTTGACTTGGTATTTTCTCGAGAATAATTATTATTCTAATAATTGGGAAGAAAGATCCACAATAATGAGTCTTGGACAGTTTATTTTTGAAAATGTACGTATAGCAAAATATGGACCACACCTAAAATCGGGTCAAGTTTTGATTGTTCAAGTCGATTCTGTAGTAATAAGATCGGCTAAGCCTCTTTTGGCCACTCCAGGAGCAACTGTTCATGGTCATTATGGAGAACTCCTTTACGAAGGAGATACATTAGTTACGTTCATATATGAAAAGTCGAGATCCGGTGATATAACGCAGGGTCTTCCAAAAGTGGAACAAGTGTTAGAAGTGCGTTCAATTGATTCAATATCGATGAACCTAGAAAAAAGAGTTGAGGGTTGGAACGAGCATATAACAAGAATTCTTGGAATTCCTTGGGGATTCTTGATTGGTGCTGAGCTAACTATAGTTCAAAGTCGTATCTCTTTGGTTAATAAGATCCAAAAGGTTTATAGATCCCAGGGGGTGCAAATCCATAATAGGCACATAGAAATTATTGTACGCCAAATAACATCAAAAGTGTTGGTTTCAGAGGATGGAATGTCTAATGTTTTTTTACCTGGAGAACTAATTGGATTGTTACGAGCGGAGCGAACGGGGCGCGCTTTGGAAGAATCGATCTGTTACCGGCCCATCCTATTGGGAATAACAAAAGCATCTTTGAATACTCAAAGTTTCATATCCGAAGCGAGTTTTCAAGAAACTGCTCGAGTTTTAGCCAAAGCCGCTCTCCGGGGCCGTATCGATTGGTTGAAAGGCCTAAAAGAGAACGTTGTTATAGGGGGTATGATACCCGTTGGTACCGGATTTAAAGGATTAGTGCACCGTTCAAGTCAAGATAAGAACATTCCTTTGGAAACTAAAAAGAAGAATTTTTTTGAGGGTGAAATCAGAGATTTTTTCTTCCACTATAGAGAATTATTTGATTTTTGCATTTCAAAGAATTTCCATGATACACGAGAACAATTAGTTAAAGGATTAAATGATTCCTAAAAGTGGATTCATACTTTTTTTTTATTTAATATTAAGAAAAATTCTCTATGGTCATTTGATGGGGGTAATGTGGTAATGGAAATAAAGATAATACCGAATAGAGGATAGCGATTTGGATTGTGTATCGACACGGTCAATCTCCGGTATAAGAAAAGGTTCCATCGGAACAATTATTTAGTTCAGGGTACCTCGTCGCTTTTTTTTTTTCAAAAAAAAAGAGGAAATGTGAGGAGAAATGACAAGAAGATATTGGAACATCAATTTGGAAGAAATGATGGAAGCAGGCGTTCATTTTGGTCATGGTACTAGGAAATGGAATCCTAGAATGGCACCTTATATTTCTGCAAAGCGTAAAGGTATTCATATTACAAATCTTACTAAAACTGCTCGCTTTTTATCACAAGCTTGTGATTTGGCTTTTGAAGCAGCAAGTATGGGCAAACAATTTTTAATTGTTGGTACAAAAAATAAAGTAGCTGATTCGGTAGTAAGGGCTGCAATAAAGGCTCGGTGTCATTATGTTAATAAAAAGTGGCTCGGTGGTATGTTAACGAATTGGTCCACTACAGAAACGAGGCTTCATAAGTTCAGGGACTTGAGAACGGAACAAAAGACGGGGGGGCTCAATCATCTTCCGAAAAGAGACGCAGCTATGTTGAAGAAACAACTATCTCACTTGCAAACATATCTGGGCGGGATTAAATATATGACGGGGTTACCTGATATTGTAATTATCGTTGATCAGCAAGAAGAATATACGGCTCTTCGAGAATGTATCGCTTTGGGAATTCCAACAATTTGTTTAATCGATACAAATTGTGACCCGGATCTTGCCGATATTTCGATTCCAGCAAATGATGATGCTATAGCTTCAATCCGGTTTATTCTTAATAAATTAGTATTCGCAATTTGTGAGGGTCGTTCTAGCTATACAGGAAATCCTTGATTAATAATAAGATAAATCCATTTTTTTTTTAACTCCATAAATTTATGGAATTGGTTACTGCTATTGCATCTCATAAAAGAGATCAAAATTACTGGATATATTTTTTGACTAGTTCTAGTTATTATCAAAAATAGAAAATTAAACTAAGCAAGTTGAAAAAGAGATGGTTGAATCAAAATAATTTCCTTTAAAGTTCTATTTCGATCAGAGGGCAATATGAATGTTTTATCATGTTCCGTCAGCACGCTAAAAGGCTTATACGATACATCGGGTGTGGAAGTAGGCCAACATTTCTATTGGCAAATAGGAGGTTTTCAAGTCCACGGCCAAGTACTTATTACTTCTTGGGTTGTAATTGCTATCTTATTAGGTTCAGCTAGTATAGCTGTTCGTAATCCACAAACCATTCCGAATGGGGGTCAGAATTTCTTCGAATATGTCCTTGAATTCATTCGCGACGTTAGCAAAACCCAGATTGGAGAAGAACATGGTCCGTGGGTTCCTTTTATTGGAACTATGTTCCTATTTATTTTTGTTTCGAATTGGTCAGGGGCTCTTTTACCATGGAAACTCATAGAGTTACCTCATGGGGAGTTAGCCGCGCCTACGAATGATATAAATACTACTGTTGCTTTAGCTTTACTCACGTCAGTAGCATATTTCTATGCGGGTCTTAGCAAAAAAGGATTAGGTTATTTCAGTAAATACATTCAACCAACTCCAATCCTTTTACCTATTAATATCTTAGAAGATTTCACAAAACCCTTATCACTTAGTTTTCGACTTTTCGGAAATATATTAGCGGATGAATTAGTAGTTGTTGTTCTTGTTTCTTTAGTACCTTCAGTGGTTCCTATACCTGTTATGTTCCTTGGATTATTTACAAGCGGTATTCAAGCTCTTATTTTTGCAACGTTAGCTGCCGCTTATATAGGAGAATCCATGGAGGGTCATCATTGACTAGTTTTCAAAATAGTCGTTTTTGTAGTTTATCCCAAGCCGAGGTAATGTATGTGTGACTCAAGATAATCTACTTAGGGAACATCAAAATATACAAATATAGTTTTAGGAAAAAAGACTCCAATATTTATGGAATTGTAAAAAAAGGAAAGAGATTGTATCCATGCGGGGTAATGAAAAATAAGAGAAGAATTGAAATTCATAAAAAAAAATTGGCTAGTAAGGACGGTTCAAAATTAGGTATATGGAATCTAATGGCTAGAATTCAACTCTTAAATATTTTAAAAATTATTCTCGAATCCGATTGAATCTAAGATACGAATAATTGGTTTACGTTATGGAAGAAAGACACGTATATGTGAGATTAGATATTGATGAGTTATAAAAACGAAAGATATATCTAATAACTAAAGATCCACCCTACTGCTATGAATTGAGATAGAGATTCCAATAAAAGTCTTTCGGGTACGTACTATGAAAAAAGATGAAATCAAGAAAAAAAAAAGAATAACGAATTCAACTAATGATTTGTAATGATTTGAAACGTACGGATTCGCAAAAATCCCGCCTCTAGGAACTCAAAAATAGATCTATAAAAAATTGATAGAATATAGAAGTAGAAGTAAAGGAGTTCGGATGATTCAATAAGACTCTTCCATTATTTTAATTCGGAGTTCTTAATTATTTCGTCCGGAAGAATCTTATTGATGGAATCGTTAATTCATTGAATGATTGTATCATTAACCATTTTTTTTTGTGCGAGGAACTTATTATGAATCCACTGATTTCTGCCGCTTCCGTTATTGCTGCCGGGTTAGCCGTTGGGCTTGCTTCTATTGGACCTGGAGTTGGTCAAGGTACTGCCGCGGGCCAAGCTGTAGAAGGTATCGCAAGACAGCCCGAGGCGGAGGGAAAAATACGAGGTACTTTATTGCTTAGTCTGGCTTTTATGGAAGCGTTAACAATTTATGGATTAGTTGTAGCCTTAGCGCTTTTATTTGCGAATCCTTTTGTGTAATCCTATAAAAAATCCATATATATGGATTTTTTTGAGGCCGGGGGCTTGTTCCTTGCTTTTAAAAATTAAAATTATCTCAATATTTCACTTCTACAATTACTTATTATTATTATTTTCCTTCGGCACTAACCCCGGGGACGGACGGATTTGAGGATGAGGAATTGGCATACCGATTCGCTTTCTTCCTTCCCATTTCTACGAAATGTATCCCCCCCCCCCTTATTTTTAGGGAGTGTTACAACAAACGAAGTATTCCGCAATTGATATGAAACCCCGTCCCGGATCTAATCTAATTAATAAGTCTTATTCTTATTAGGACTTTCTTATTGAAAAAAAAAAAATCCATTTCGAAATCAACTATATTTTGATTTTGTTTCGAAAAGAAAAAAAACTAGGTAAATTAAGATAAGGAAACAAAATAAATAAGACTATTAAAAAAAAAAAATAGATAGAAAGAAATAGAAAAAATGGGAAGTGATACAAAAAGAAACTCTATTCGATTTTTTATTTTATCTAGAAGATAAGAGGAGATTGTATGAAAAATGTAACCGATTCTTTCCTTTCCTTGGGTCACTGGCCATCCGCCGGGAGTTTCGGGTTTAATACCGATATTTTAGCAACAAATCCAATAAATCTAAGTGTAGTGCTTGGTGTATTGA